GCTTCGACTCTTACATAAAGTTCTTGCTTAGCCAATTCAAAAGTTGGAGAAGGTTTTTTACTAATAAATCGATAGTCAAAATCATTCCATTCAGGGTCTTTTATTCTACCAAAGCGTCGAATTTCTAAATTCTCATAGGGTCCCCCTGGAATTCCTTCCAGAGCCTGTTGGATAATTTTTATGGATTCTGTCATTTCACTGATTCGTACTAAATACCGAGCTAATGAATCCCCTTCTTTTTGCCATTGAATCTCCCAATCAAATTCGTCGTAAGACTCATAACGATCAATTTTACGAAGATCCCACTGTATTCCGGAAGCTCGTAGCATTGGGCCCGATAAACCCCAATTTAGTGCTTCTTCTGCGCGAATAATGCCTACGCCCTCAACTCGTTCTAAAAAAATAGGATTCCGCGTAATAAGCTTTTGATATTCAGCAACCGCGGTTAAAAAATAATCGCAAAAATCCAAACATTTATCTATCCAGCCATGAGGTAGATCAGCAGCTACTCCTCCGATACGAAAATAATTATGCATCATGCGCATACCGGTAGCAGCTTCGAACAAGTCATATATTAACTCTCGTTCTCGAAAAATATAGAAGAAAGGGGTCTGTGCCCCAATATCTGCCATAAAAGGGCCAAGCCATAACAAATGAGAAGCGATACGACTTAACTCCAACATAATAGCTCTGATATAGCTAGCCCTTTTAGGTACTTGAATATTGCCTAGCTGTTCGGGTCCATTTACGGTTATTGCTTCTGTGAACATAGTAGCTAAATAATCCCAACGCGTTACATAAGGCAAATATTGTATAATTGTTCGATTTTCCGCAATTTTCTCCATCCCTCTATGTAAATAACCCAGTATTGGTTCACAATCAATAACATTTTCACCATCGAGAGTAACAATCAGTCGAAGAACACCATGCATTGATGGGTGGTGAGGGCCCATATTGACTATCATGAGGTCTTTTCTTGTAGTTGGTGCAATCATAAGTTTTTTCCCGAGTCGTTCTTCCATGCATTGCTGAAAGTAAAAAGAAGTTCATCAAAATTTAAACGACTAAGCTCAAATGGTATCACGCTTCAAATTAACGAGTTTTTATCTCTCGAATATTTAACTCACTAATTAATTCTTTATAGCGTCTTCTATTTTTTTTTGACAAATAGGCCAGCAGTCGTTGGCGTTTTCCCAAAATTTTCCGCAAACCTCTCTGGGATGAAGAGTCTTTTTTGTGCAATTCCAAATGTGAAGTAAGTCTTCTTATCTTAGTGGTAAAACTGAATACTTGAAATTCAACAGACCCTCTGTTTTCTTCGTTTTCTTTTTGAGAAATAACCGAAATGAATGAATTTGTTACCATAAAAAAATCCCCTTTCCCTTTTTACAGATATGGATTTTATTGATCAGTAATAATAATGCCATTAATTGGAATCTGGTATATACAATAATCTAATCCAAATTTCTTTATGAACTCCTAATTTTCTGAATTCAAATCAATTAATCCAATTTCTAATTGGATTTAGATAGGGATAGAAAAAGATTGGTACATTTTCGTATCGAAGAATTTAGACCTAAAACAAAGAAGGTTCTGTTGATTCATTTCGAGATCTAATCGAGACATTATTCATTTCCTATTGGATATTAGAATGAAATGTGAGACAAGACATGTGATCTATGTATTTGTTTGCTTTGATATACCCTATTATATATATAGGGTATAGAATATATAGAAATATATAGGGTATAGAATATATAGAAAAAGTGTATTATCCACGAAATGTCAAAATTTCAATCGTGGATACAGATGTATTCTTAACATACTGAAACGACTGCCATTATTGGTATCAAACCAATAACGATTCATACAAGCTAAATCCTCTAATCGATAATTAGGCCAAAGAAAGAGCTTTAATTTCATTAATTGATTTTTCTCTCTATCAAAATGGTTACTGTCATGCGAAACTTGGCTGCTGTCTTTTACGTCCTTTGCATTCCAAAATACTTGATTTCTATCTTCACCATTTCTATTCTTTGAATTAAAACAACTTAGAATTTTCAACTTTCTACGACGTCTAAACGAGAAAATATTTTCAGGAACAAGCAAATCCAAATGATTTTTGTCTCTATTTTCAGTTATTCTTTGGTGTGATGAAATAGTTTCATCAAAATTCTTCTTAGAAACATATCTTTGTTCTTGATATTTTTGATTAGTTTGGTGCTTACTCTTATGAACCAATGAAATACCTATGGTTTGATACATAATAAATTGTGCATCGTTTTTTCCAAACAGACGAATGGGTTCTATAATCAATATTCCCTTTTTCATCAATTGGTTAAGAGTTAAATTCTTCTCAATCAGCATTATATCCAAACTCATTTCTCTATTTTGAATCGAGGGTATAGTAATTTGGGTTGGATCTATCAGTCTAAGCAGGAGACAATATACCTTGACATTATTGATCAGTCTTTGATTCAAAGTATCGTCCCATCTCAATTGAAAAAGCAAATAACGTTTCAGGAAGAAATCTAGTTCTGCTCTCGCGCTGCTTTTGTATTGTTTTTTCTTTTTCCCCTTTTTCATGTCTGATCTTGCATAATTTTCTTCACTATCTTTTTGTTGTGAGAGAACGGATCCAAGATTTCCTGGACTTGTGGGTTCTTTTTCTCCTTGATTTCGATGCTTTTTATTCGATGGTATCAAAAAACTTCCTTTTTGCTTTTGATTTATTTTTTTATTTTCACTACTATTTTCATTTTTATTCAAATTTGAAAGAAGTAATTTGCTTGGTATAAACCAAGGTTTGCTTTTATATGCTTTATAAAGTAACACAAATTCTGGGAAGAACCAAGGTTCCAAATTCGCTATGCGACACTTTAGCATTTTTTCATTCATTCCCATCCAATCAAAAAATACTTTGTCGGAGTTTGGTGGATTGATTTCTGGAATCATAAGGTAAAAAAGATCTTTTTTAGGAATTATTTGAGTATTTTGATTCCCATTGCTGACCCAGGCCTCAATATCGCCTTTTTGTTTAAGATCAAAATTGAGAATGTTCCAATCAAAATATTTTCTATCGACCGTTTTTTCCATATATAGAATATGGACCTTTCCTAGATAATTATCGATAGGGATGTTCCTCAGTATATTTTCTTTATGCGTGTTATAAGAAATCTCTTGCTTCTTACGTTCTTGAAACGGAGATCTATAAAAAAAGTATTCCGTTTTATTTTCATAATTAAGAAATTTATATGATAAAAGATCATATTTATAGTATTTTTGCAAATTCTCTTTTCTTTTTTGATTAGATAATGAATATACTTCAATTTGTTTTTGTTTTTTGAAATCAATTAATTGGTCTTTTTCATATGAATGCCTTTTGCTAAAATTTTCCTTTTTACGCTGATGAACTGTATTGCGCCATTTTTCTGGTATTAATCTATACCATCTGCTCTGAGATAAATTGTATTGATAATATCCTCTTAACCACTTTTTCCATTGATTCATTTCATAACTCGGAAGTTTCTTATCCCCTAATTTCGAATCAACCATTCCTTGTGTTTCAAAAGAATCCTTTATTTCAGGCGGGGGGATTCCTTGAGATTGAAGAACAGCTCTTAATTTATACGAGTTACTAACTTGGATTTGTGATAATTTGAAAAATACATATGCTTGTGACACGTAGGATAAGTCATAAAAAATAGGTGAATTTTTTTGACTATTACTAATATTATCAAGTGACTTTTTTATAGTCGAAATAAATGGAATTAGATTTTTCTTAATTTTATTAATTCTTTCTTGTTTTCTTTCATTATTGTAAAGGGATTTATCAATAATTTTTTTTGTTGATTCAAGAAAAAGTTCTGTATTCATTCTGGGAATATTAATGATACATAAAAATATATCTGTGTAGATTCTTTCAATGAAAAATTTCAAAAAAAGAGGTAATTTAGAGATTAATTGAGCATTTCTTTTTTTGAATATTTGCCATTTTTCGAATCTTTTAGCATTATAACTTGTTTTTTTAAGACTAATATTATTTATTCTTGGAGTTACTTTTTTTTGCTCTTTTATAATTCTTTCTATTTGATTTCGAATTGTACTTGTTCTAGTAGTCAAATCCTTGATTTTTTTTTCTGTTAATGAAGAATTTGTCCAATTCGTAGATGCAATTTTACTAAACGATTTGTGAATTAGCTGATTGCTTATTATAGAATCTTTTTCTTCTTTAATTTCACTTGATTCATATACTTCTCTTCCTGTTAATCGAAATAACAGAATTTTTGAAAGTTCTTTTATTATTTTTTTTATAAAAATAACACTTTCGATAACCCATTCTTTTGTTTCTTTTAAAACTTTTCGAAGTAATTTTATTTTTCTTTTAAAAACTATTAGAACTCGAGAAGACTTCTTTTTAAATTTTCCAATTTTTTTTTCAATTTCCTTAAAAATGGGTTTCAAAAAGGAAGGTCCTTTTCGGGGCGAACCAAAAGGAAGTTCAGTTTCCATTCCCCAAACTGTTAAAAAACAAAAATCATCTTTTTCTTTTTTCTTTTTCATTAAACCTTTCTTAAATGATCGTAGTTTCGATTTGTGCCAAGGTTTCAGACGGAAAGGAAATAAGATTTTTATCTGAATACCGTCTGTCAACCAATTTTTCGGAAATTCTGTTTCAGATAATGGAACACCATTATAGGTACATTTAACATGCATCTCTCTATTCCATTCCTGTAAATCCTCAAACCATTCGGGAAATTGAAATAGGAACATGCGTCCACTATTTTTTGCAATTAGCAATGAAGGTAATACAATATATTTTCTAAAAATAGATTGAGTTAGTAACATGCAACCTCTTATTACTTGTGTAACTGGAATGGTATCCCAGGCCTCTGCTATCTGTATTCGCTCTTTCTCCGTTCTTTCCTTCGTCTCTTTTTCTTCTTCTCTTTTTCTTTCTTCTTCTGTATACTCTACAATTTTGAATGCTTCCCCCTTCC